TGATACGGTCACGCCACTGGTCGGTAACCTGAGAAGGAGACACAATAGACTCCAAGATACTTCGGTCAAGCCGTTTGGCAAGCCGAATAGACCTATATACTGAAAAGTATGACAGGTAAATCTTGACAAGTTGGTCTGCCTTCTCATCCTTTCTTCTAATCATTTTACGATGAAATTCAGGGATGATTGTTGGGTAACCTGATCTCGTTAGAGATACCGGAACAGTTAATAAACCGTGAGGCTGAGCAACTCCAGCGTAAGCTTGCTGGAGTGACCCTGCACACTGCTTTAAATAAAGCGCAGTGAAGAGTGGCCCAGACTTACGATTTAATCGTATCACCCGCTTAGCCACAAGGTAAGCTCCAACACATGTTTCGTTAGACCGTCAGCGATTACTAGCAGTGCAAGATTTTGGAAAATCTTGTGCCACTTCACGGCTTTTAGAGAGAGTAACTTGTCAAACAGGCAACGATGGAAATCCATGTCTGATTTAAGACACCATCCACGCGACAAGACGCGAGGCAGTTTCCTGCCCCGGTCAGCTTTTCTTTGGTCTGGGTCACTAAACTAACCTTCTCTGGTCCGCTTTGGCTATTGAACTAATCTTCTTCGAACCCCCAAGCCAGTCAGTTTAACCAGGAATGCCTGCGAACGGCATAATCATGAATAAGAAGAGCAACCGGTAAACGAGTGCGAAGGTTACGAAGCGAGTTTTTCTATCTCGGCCCCAAAAAAGTAGGTAACCTGCGATTGACCTTTATATCGTCTACCTCCGTCTCGCATGAGAAATCGAATTCGGGGTGATCAAAACTAGCCAACGGACTCAGCTGGCGAGTGTGAGGCTATGGATATAGTCTAAAAAAAAGGAATAAGCAAGTTATCGAAGGAAGCAGCCAAGTCACACTATTCCTCCAACTGAGACTGACAACATTCATTCATATACCAAGTTACAAAGAAGATCTGGGAGAAGAGATTCATTTCACCGATGGGAATGATTCCTCTCCTTGTCAGCCCACCTACCTCTTCCTAACGACGAGCCCGATGAGCGTATCAATGGAATGACCCGAGCAGACCAGGATTAAGGCAATAGCTACGCGCATCAAGGTGATACCTACACCGAGCGAACCTGACCGTAGCGTACCATACTGAGTGAAACCGTGCCGAACCAAGGGAAGCCTATGATATCCCATACTGATAGGTTCAAATCACGGGATTTCCCACTATGGAGTTTGATCTCTGGTTGCTGCTTTCAGTCTCTGTTCCGATATCTGGAATTGGACCAACAAACCAAGAAAGAAAGTAGGTGTGATAATCAATCTTTTTGTTAGCAGGTGTTAGGACTCTTATTCCTTACCGAAGGGAAGCACTAAGACAGAGTCTGCAGCTGGTAGAGGAGGGCTTTCAGCGCCTATCGAAAGTCGAATTATCTTATTGGTAGTACGTGTCTCTTTTTCTTAGACCGGAGGAGGAGGCTACCTACACGGCTTGTGTTGACAGAGTAAGCCCTAGTTACTCACTTTCCTCCCTTTCCTTACCTAGAAGTCTTCGGCAGGCTTTCCATAATAGAAAGAGACTTTCAGCTTTCACTCTTAATGAATGCAGTAACGGTTGGTTTAAAAAGGTTTTTCCTTACCCTGCTATCGATTCAATTCGTGCCAGTTACGCTTCCTCTTCTAGAACAGTGACAGCCTAGTCTGATTCCCCCTTCCGAAAGTGCCACAGTGGATTCTTGAACAGTTCCGACAACAGCTAGAACAGTAGAAGTCTCTTTGCTTTCCCGAAAGCCTAGGAGCGAAAGTAGGGAATGAATACTTTCCTGTTGATGCAAGTAACTGAACTGCCTTAAGATATGAAGGATAGCCCGAAACAGACCATTCTCGGGGCACAACAGGCGTTCGATATTAGCTGATGCAGATGAACTAGAAGGGCTTAGGACGACTAGGCTCTTTGATGGAATAGTAGATGTCGTCATTTCCGCTCCTAAAGGAAACAGTATTCGAATTAGAAGGTGCGTCGATTCCGAGGATTGATTCTCTATGAATAGAAAGAAAGGACTTTTCTAAACTTTTAGGCCTGGTAGGCTAATCCATTTAATTAAAGCCCCAAACAAGGGCGTCCTAGCTAGTTCAAGTTCTCCCAATTGAAACTCGTACCCAAAAGGGAAGGCAGGAGCGGTATAAAAGGAGAAAGCCAAAAGCCCGATTGAAGCACTAATTGGCGGTATTAAGTCCTACTAGAAGGAAGAAGGAGTTAAAGCTATCTGCATTTCAGTAGTATCTCATTCACGTAAGAAAAGAGAATCAGTCTGCATGTCTCTCCTTGTCTGAATCCCATTGTAAATGTAAAAGGAGGCCAAAAAGAAGTCGTCAAGGTTTTCTTCTTCTTAGGTTTGATGTGATGGGATTTCGCGTGTTTATGGGTAGATTCAAGCTGGGGAATGTGAATGTTCGTAGCAGGGGTAGTCCTATTCTTTTTTAACTAGAGAGGAGCTTCGTGAGATCGCTGGCCCGCAAGTCAACTTTTTTGTTTGGCTCCTTACATGAAAAGGGGAGGGGGAGTGAAGAGAAAGAGATCACATTCTGGGAGAGAGAGATTCCAGCCTTCTTCCCAGCTGAGGCAAGAAAGAATCGAGCAGAAGGTCTGGCTGTGCGCGAAGAAGGACTTCGGCCATTAGTGAAACTGCTTTCACGAGTTCCCGAGGTTAATTCAATCTTTCATCAGCTTCGGAGCTCGCGAGCACGCCAAGCACAAGCTACTTCCTTTCCACTTCCTACGAGATTTGAAATAGAGGTCTTTGTCCCAACCTTTCTTGTCTTCAAGCAGTGTCTGTTTACGGCCGATTTCAGGGGAAGGAGAAGCCTCAGCGTACCATTCATTAGGTTCAGGGGCTGAAAGGGACGGATTCCACATGTGTCTATGAAGAGGAGCTTCGTCAGCCACTTCCTTCGCTATTGATGGCACATCTAGCTCAGCCGCATCTGCAGTTGAAGCAGTTGACGGCCAACAGGTCTCAGCGGAGGGAGCGCTAGCCACTCTCTTTCTATTGTTCTTGGACGACGAGAGGGAGCAGCTGCATCTAATTTCATTGATTCGGGGGAACAGTCTATCCTGTCTCCCATTCTCTTTAGATATTAGACAAGAAAGGGACAGATTTCCCGATATGCCTTTTTCACAGCTATAAGACAGCTTGCCAGGGCGGTTGCGAGGGTTAATGGACGAGTCAGGATGGGATAGAGGAGAAATCCAATCTACTTGAATTGCCTTTCACTCACTCCTCAAATAAAGTCCGTACCGTAGCTGCGCCGCAGGCAGCTGTCTTCAACAAAACAAAGAAAAAGCGCGGGAAACTCCCAGTCGATGAGGGCAATGGAAAAAGAGAAGCTACAGGTTCCGTGCTCATGTCCTAGTTAGGTTACGGAGGGGCATTATTTGAATTGTCTACTCTCGGAAAGTACGGTCAGAGTCCTACCCTTCCTTCAGTTCATGGGGTTAGGTCTAACTATCTTCTATGACGCCATTGGACGATCTCTCTTTTCGGTGCCAATGAAGAAGATGAGCTCAGTTGAGGATAAGCCTTCGCGTACCTAGCCCCACATGGAAAGTAAGGGAAGCAAAAGGAGGGCTAAGAAGGGCAAGGGATATGCTCTTCTCCCTTTCTTTTCTGATTAATTAGTCTATTATTCCACATTCTGAAGATAGCAAGCAGTTCGAAGACGTGAAAATCGTCTGATCGGCGGATGCCTTCATCTCATCTATGAAGAAAGCTAGTGGAAGCGCCATCTCTTTGAATTGATTAGAAAGTCTGGGATCTCCTTTTTCAGTCAAGCGCAGGAGAAGCATTAGCGAAGTGAGCGGGGATCGAAGAACTGAAAAACTCTTTCCATTTCCAAATACCTACAGCAGCTCTCGCTAAAGTCATTTCCGGATTCTTGCTTTCTTAGTTCTTATTTTTACGACAATACGTTGAAGTTAGCATTAGCTGCGGCACTAGTAAGAAAGCTAGAGAGAAAGAGACCTCCTAGAAAGAATGCTACAGCCCTTGCGCCCTTCAACTCAGGGAGTGCGTCGATCGCTATCCCCTCGGCAAGCTTTGAGATTCTCTACATACCTCAAAAGAAAAGGCTTTGCTAAAGCCAATACGGCATTCACAGCTGGCGAAAGAGCCAAAGACCCGAGAAAATTTATGGTCAATCAGCTCTCTCCGGGACCTTTCCCGCCTTTGCTACAGACGTCACTTTGCCCTTAGGAAATCTCAATGAATATAATGCAGCTCTGGCAAAGAGCCCCTTCCGTGGTCTTTTCTCACTCTAACAAAGGAGGCGAAGCGTACCATCTACCTAGGGCCTTGCTCCGAGGCAGTCCATGTTACGGAACTCACTCTGCTCAGAAGAGCTCCATACTTATCCAGCTCCAGGAGGTGAAGATAAAGCACATCGTGACAGAACGGAATGATAAGTAGAACCGGCAACGGAGGCTATTCCATAGAAGCATTCCCGTCTTCAGCATCTGAGTCATTAGTTTCTTCAGCACCAGCGCCCATAGTTGTTCACCTTGAAGTAGCACGTGTTGATTGAGATCGATAACTAAAGCGCTTCTTCCTAGGGGTGATTAAGAGACAGGGGATTTTGTTCCAGAAGCAAAAAGGTAAAGTCGGCACCTTTAGTTGACCTCGTTAATTGAGAATCAGAGCCTATTCAAGCAAATCCGATTCAAGGCGCAAATAGAGTTTATTAATAACCAGCATCCTCCCCCTAATGAGGTGATGACATCTGTTATAGTTCCTAGGAGTGATGTTCCAACATCCCTTCCTGTCCCAGCTTCTTTTCTCGCATCCCTAAAAAGAGCATCCGAGATAGCCAAGCATCCGAAGATCGGACATTGGTGACACCTGAAGACCCGTCTGTCTATCTTTTGTAAAAGAATAGGTGGTGCTCTAGCATAAATTGACACAGTGAGGGAAGTGCAAAAGAAGGGCTTGTTTCTTCTCTTTGCCGGATGGAGCTTTTTAGCCACTTTTCATATCATAAAGTCGGCCTGCTTCGAATAAGCAATCACAAAGAATGGTAAGCGCTACGAACCGTCGCCTTACTAATCTCTTTCGAGATAGAGGCAGAGGTGAAGGCACCCATCTGGCCTTTGAAGGAAGGCTAGTCACTCCCGCTCGACTTCCTGAAACTAAGGAACGTCGCTTTAGATCGGCTCATTTGGAGGCGATTTTCCTACATCTTTTTTGTTCTTGTTAAGAAAGTCCCGAAGATCCATTTTTTTTTTATTGCTAAATTCTTCTTTTTTATTGTTCTGTCAAAGGTTTCCTTATCGCTCGGATATCTCTTTATGGACGAACTCCAGAAGGCGGTTGCGCTATCCCTCTTCCTTTGCTCACGAGTCTCTGTGGTTCGTGTTTTCCTCGCCCACAGTTCTTTTATGGTACCTTTTGGTATGTATTGCCCCCTAACTCTATATCAGATCCACCAGACGAGAAACGTGATTCCGAACTGCTGCTGAGTCGTCGGACTTATCCACCAAGGGATTCGTGGAATTTCTGTGGATTGCGTTGGGGGAAATCTACCAAAGCTAGGCAGATAGATAGACTCCTTTCCTGCTTATAAGGGAGAGCAAGAAACAAAATCAAATGATTGTTTTTTAATCAGCGTCCCCTTTTCTTTGGGGTATGCAGATACTAAGAGTCCTCTCACTACCAACCAGTAGACATCATCTGGCTGGGTCTTGCCGGTATCAACAACGAGAAAAAAACAACCAAATGAAAACAGCAACTAACTATGGCTCTTGGCCCAGACAACGTCCTAGGCGTAGGGGGGATCGGAGCAACAGGGAAGGCCTAGACGGACGTTTTTATTCCTGGGCTGCAGTAAGTAGATCGAGAGGTCGTTCCGCCCCTTGTCCCCCAAGATGGGTAATATGTTCTCAATAAATGTTGCTCCAATCTGACCTAGCTGGCGAGCGATCCCAGTTTAGGCAGAGAACAAGACAGCAAGCGAGCGTACCTTTGTTCGCTTCTTCTCCACCAAGCACGGAAGTTTAAGGATAACTGTAGGTCGGTGGATACCTAAGGAAACTCCGATTCGATCCGCCCCCCGGCTGGGAGGCATTTACCTCATCCCGATCACAAGGAGAGGTTCACCATGATGGGGGGGTCCTCTCTTTTTTTCCCTTCCGGAAAGAATGAAATGCATAGGGGACCATCCTTTTGTTGCGGCATGCTCTTCAGATTTACGGATTCGTAGGGGGCCTCAGGCCCGCGCTTAGTTGACTGACAATGACAAAGGCTTTCGAAACTAAGCTAGGGCCTTTTGAATTGAATCTTAAGTAGTCTATCAGTGGGGCGAAGCGTGAATGACCCTTTTCAGTAGGGGAGCGAAAGGTTAGACCTTCTAAAGGCAGCGAACAGCGGTTCTTATATGTAGGTATGGCGTTCCCTCTTGACTCTCCTAACGTCGAGCTAAGTGACTTCGTAACCTTTGCGTAGCGTAGTAGAATGAAGGCTACGCACCGACGCTCTCTTATCTATTAGCCTAAGCGTCTTCGCTAACTTGCTCGCCTATTATACTACACCCTACTATACAATACATTAGTAGAGTAGGCTAAGCTAACGCTTACTTCTACTAATGTATTGTATAGCCTTTTCCTTTTTGAAAAAGCCTTTTTTTTTTATATCCTTTTATATATATGCCAGCTTGACAATGACATTGCCTCTTGATTTGATCTGAGGTGCGAAGAGAAACATCTCTTTTTTATGACTTCCACTTATCGATCCCGGCCCGGAAAAGTGACCGACCAGGGCCCTATTGATGAATGGAAAGGATTTATGAGCCCTAGCCCTTGTAAGCCCACACCTGTGTAGAGTAGATCGTTCAACACCTGCGGCACAAACCCATTTTTACCTATTGGTCCTAGTATCATAGGCGACCGAACGGCCGCCCCCTAATTACTAGACCGACCTGCTATAATAATTCCATAAACACCTAGCGAAGATATGGCAAACAAATAAAGTAGCCCTATGTTCGGATCTGACAATACCATACCATAATCAAAAGGTACAACGGCCCGAGCGACCAGACTTAACATAAATGTAGCCACTGGAGCTATTCTAAAAAGGGATAAATTAGCACTACTTGGTGAAATAGGTTCTTTTAGAATCAATTTCAAACCATCTGCTATAGGTTGTAACAATCCGAACGATCCCACTACATCAGGACCCTTTCGACGTTGCACAAAAGCCATTACTTTACGTTCAGCTAGCACTAAAAAGGCTACTCCTAGTAGAAGTGGTATAATTATTCCAAGTATTTCAGCTGGAACAGCTATGTACGTTTTCGATTTTCTATTCACTCATGATCTGGCCTGGTCGACCCAATCATGATATTGAAGGATGGGACCTTTTCTCAAAAACCCCGGATCCCGGGAAGAGTGGAAGATGGTGCAACATAGAATCTTGTTACGTTACTTCGAATGGCCCGCCTCACTTGCTTTCTTTATAAAGACATAAGCGAAGTCAAGGGATTTGATTTCCTTCTAACTAGTGGCTGAGAACCTTCATTCAACAGATTTGTGATTGAGTCAATAAGGGTCTGGAATCTTTGCTCTTCTCTTTTGCATTTCCGCTGCCTGCGTTCTTTCTTCGTGTCCGTTCATATCGCAAAGCGGGGCGACGCCAGGTTGGTTGAAAAGAGCGGGGCCAACCAAGACCCCCAGAGAAAGCTTTGCTCGATAAAGCAAACGATTCGTTCCGACAACTTCGGACCAGATCTTTGAATTAGCCGATCTTACAAAATCGATCGGGCGGGCTGGTTGGGAAGGATTTATTAGCGGAGAAAAGAATCGCCGAGAGATATATATATTCTACTATTTAGTCAGAACGAATGAGTGGCTGTGCAGCATGCTCCGGAGGAGATCACCCCTTCCCCGAGTCAGTCCAGTCAGTAAAGGGGAAGGCCTGCTGACTGCATTTCGGGAGTTTGAACACCATCCCATTTCAACCAAAAATACAACCCTGTCAAAGGTATCTAACCTTCCTTCCTTATGAGTGGAAATCGAATCCCGTTTTGTCTTTTTTTGCATAAAAACCAGCCTCTTATATATATTACGTTAACGTTACGAAATTTGTTACATATCTCGTTGGGGAGTCGACCCCACACAACAACGACCATTCACTTGAACTCTAACTGTCGCCCGCTAAACCACTTAGCTACCGGGATTTCTTCTCACACAGTACCAATCGCTACGAGATTCTCTAAAAGCTTCAATCGCATTAAATACTAAAGAAACCAAGAAGGAGCAATTGACGAGTAAGCGGCCTCACGAGAGACTGTACATGTTCACACTTGCACGCTTACTGCTCGGAATCTTATTAGAGAACTCATTCCCCGCGCGTAGGAAGGAGTCGAGTTCTTCGAAGTCAGAAGAAAGAGTCATGTTCACAGCAATAGGCCTAATAAAAAACCAGGATCTGGGCTTGAGCTGGACATGCGCTCCCATTCCGGTCCGGCTCTAGATGTTCAACACAGTGCCAGTCTGTCCCTTGGAGGGACATACCTGGTGTGCCATCTGATGAACACTTTTTTATGGGCTATGGGTACCGGCTCCTTTCTCTCCTTACTCTATAATCTATAATCACGCTAGAATTAGACGGCTGAAATGCAAAATTTCAGTTTTTGCGCGTTAAAGTTAAGCCTTTTCTCGCATGGCTCTGACCCCTTTCATTTGATCATATAGGGAAAGTTATGAGATTTCTCCGATCCTGTCAAAGAATGGCATCTCTAATGCTTTGTATAAGTCTTTCATAGACCATGGGATTCTTCATCAGACCTCATGTGCGTGCAAAGACTCCTCCACAAGACTGGGTTGTAGAAGGATAATGGAACAATCGCTCAAGAAACTCGAGGACTTATACTGGGAATGAAAGTTCCCGATCTTTGGCCCTATGCCTAAATTGAATGATGACCGCTTATCTGAGCTGAGTAAAAAGACGATGGCTCCTAGGCTCTCCCCTAAACGCTAAAATCATTGCTTTCTTAAGAAAAAAACGAGTAAGAAAGTGAAAGAAGCCCCATGCCTACTCTTCTTTCCTGCTTCTCAACTACAACTAGGATGGAAGCCTTTTCAACATCAACAGCTCTCTTTCTCATTATCATTATATAGGCTCCCTTCACCTAACCTTCAAAATAAATCTCCATTTGCTTAATTAAGAAAGATTAGCTATATCCCATCTCTCCCCAACTCATACATATTAATGCCTCTGCTCTATACTAATATGTAATGTATGCTGAGGGATAAGGACCTTAAAAGAACAATTCTTTTTTTATTTTATGCTCCGGAAGATGATTTTCATTACCTACTGGATATCGATCTAAGAGGTGCCTACTTCCTCGAAAACGCCCTCTCTATAGGTTGGGGCCTTTTCTTGCATTGCACTTGCAGGATGATAAAAGTGGAAAGGAGCGTCATTAAACTAACTTAGACAGGAAAAAAGAGCAGCTCCCTTGACTTTGACAACTGGGGGAAGAGGATCTGGCTACTGTTTTTGCTTCTATCTTCGTTCATTCCCCTTGGGTTAAATGTCGTCTTTTGAACACCTCCTAAAGCCGCTTCTGTAATACCGCTTTATCTTTATCCCACTCCTACTTTCTCTTGACTATGGGTATGGGACACTCCTACACGAGTATTACACCTGAAATATCGTATCGGGCTGAAGGTTCTGTGATTGTGATCACTTACGACAAGCCTTCTGATAAATGAAAAAGAAAAATACGTTTTATAGTTGTGAAAGTATGTGACGTAAATTGCGCCTTTGTTTTCGAGTCTCCTACTTCATTTTATAGGTAAGTGTTAAGTCTTGTCGCAATAGCATGCATGTGATCCGCGAGTGACTTCTATTCTTTTTCCGCGTTTCCGCGCTCCCCGCCACTTTTGCTCATAAGTCAGTAAGCTCTTCTCCACGTCATATTTGTACTCTTACTTTCGCGTCCTTCATTCGGTTTCTGGATGAACCATTAGTATCCTTTACGGCTTTAAGCTTAAGTAAGGGCTCTCGGAATTCCCTTTCCTTACGGGGGCATGCTCACTTGCTACTTAGCTACTAAGGGGTGGCATCCCTTTCTTACTATGTAACCTCGTCACCGGTTAAATAAAAAAGGCTTATGAAATTCATGGAATTACGGCTTTCTGTCAAAGATTCATAGGTCTTACTCGTACTAGTACTACTACTACTACTATCGCATATCAGCTGTTATGATCTAGTGTCGCAGATCCGCTGTTCACTACCAACCCTCTCTCTTATTATCTTAAAAGTTATAAGGGGTACCATCATGAGTTCCTCCTCGTTCTCGCTATTGTATGATTTTTGGTCCAACGAATGTAAAGTAAAAAAGACAATGAAGAGAAAATTTCCCACTAGTACTAGTGTCCGTAAGTTCCTATTGATTTCTATTGAAGTTCAACTCTTGAATTCCCCTGCTTCAAAGTTCTAGCGCGATCGCTCGTCTGAATAAGATCTTCCACTGTACCGCTGTGGTGATTGTAGTTGAAGGGCATGCTGGTGCTTTCCGATACCATCTGGCTGTTGAAAACAACAGTGCTTCAAGGTATACGGCGGTTAGGCTCATCCAAGACGCGTTTCCGGAAGTCGTAGGGAAGTTGAAGGTCCAATTTGCGAAGAGCTGGGGGTGGCTGTGTGACTTTGTTACTTCGGGTGACAGGGAAATAAGAGTGGTCTGGGGCGAAGGACCAGATCGTTGAAATCGCGACTTTAAAGAAGAAAGGAAGGGAGAAAAAAGGTGAGCAATGAAGTAGGCAAGGCCAATCCATCTGTCAGCTTCTAGGTCAAAAGCGAGTCTCCATTACGCGGTGATCTTTCCGAAAGTGGAGGTCCAGTCCAGCTCTAATCCAGTCTCTGATGGCGTAGTGGGCTAACTGACTGACCTAAAGGACTAGGCAGCTTCGGCTCCTATAACACAAGACCCGCATTCAATCAGAGAGGCTTTCACTCCTTCGTGCATCTCTAGCCACTTCCTCTGAGGAAAGCGTAAGCCGATCTAAAAGGCCAACTAGTTGCCCGAAAGCCTACCATATAATGGAGCTGGTACTTGTCTCCATCCCACCTATACCTGAATAGATTGAAATCCATTTCAGTTCTCCAACCCGGGCTAGGAAGTAGTGCTTTTTAGAATAAAACCGCGCCGATCTTGTGTGGTCACTCGCTTCCTTTATGCTTTCTGAATCTGTTAACGTATTAGAATCCCCTCTTTCTCGCGTAATGTACTCTATTTCTGGATTCGCCTTAGATAGACCTTTTCGAAATGCTGTACTTACTTCATGCCAAGCAGTTGCTTTGAATCGAAAAGAATGCATTGCGTTTCAACTCCCATGCTTTTAGTTGGTCAACAACTCTTTATACTTCTTCACTACGGCCGAGGAAGGGATTTCTCGTAACAATAGGAGACAGACAGATATAGAGCACTAATCCTACTAACTGGGGCAATCCAGGGTAAATCTCATTGTGCATCTACTTCTGCTCATCGAGAGTATACCCCCTACCAGAAAAAGGCTGAATCAAGATCTCGTTCGTATTCCCTTTGCTGCCACGGAGAGCGATGTTCCGCCTCTTTCTTAAACAGCTCTCGCTCATTCAGTTCACTGAACCTGAGCCCTTCCACCAAGAAGACAAGCGGAGCGATCAGTGTGATCAAGCGAGCTATCATGCTTTTTCTGGCTTCTGGCCTACACAGATCAGGTTGTTTTGTTTGGAGGGCGATCAGTGGGATCCCTCAGTTCATCTATGGTTTTTATTCTTTTGTCGAATCCGAGTTCCTCATGCCATGAAGACCAGCCAAGCAGATGTGATTCTGTCTCTTCCTTTCCCCCCTTACTTCCCTAAAAGGTTGACTCTCTCTCCTTGCTCGTTTCACTCCTTTCCGTGAAGAGCACACTAGGCACCAAGTCGCAGTGACAACGCCTTCTAGCGGTAGTCCTCCGGTAATCAAGCAAGAACAAAGAATCATTCATCGGAGGGAGCGTGGATTGTTTTCAAGTCAGGCAGATACCCTTTAAGACCCTTGATTGTCGCTCTTTGAGCAGGCAGAGACGAACACACAATTCCAACGGCAGCAGGAGCAGGAGGAAGAGAGACTTTCGAACCCGACACATCCACTGCACGATGCTTTGGAGCCGTAGTTCCGAGATTTGATTGAACTGGACTTTTCCGACTTTGGCTGACTCTTGGCTAAAATTCGAAGACACTATTACCTATGAAAAAATCGAAGGGCCACTGAGCTTCACTTTCAATAGCGTTTGCGTGAGCTATCGCTTACTCCACTCGCACAAAGTTACTGAAGTTGCTTTGCCTTCGCTACCCTGCGAAACCTGACTGACCTGTTAGGGCCTCCATAGACATAGAAAGAAGCACAAGCCTCACACCGCTCTTTAAAAGGTCCTGTAACTTTCCTGTCCCTATCTAGTTCACCAGCCAAGCCCTGTAAACCAGTCGATCCTACTTTGAAGTCGGAGAAAGACCATTTTCAACTTTTTATCAAAGTCTCGTGGAGCTAACTAGCAGTGACCAGGACCCGAAAAGCGAACAAGCCCAGTTGAACAAAGAAAAGTAGGCCTGTCAAGAAGACAAGCTCCACGCTCAAGCTCAAGCTCTATCTCCTTCCCAACCCAACGCCCTCCTTGCTGCAAGATTTGATAGTAAATCACTGAGGAGAGATAGCTTTCCTCTTATCCATGCCGACCTGCATTGAGAATCCTGTTTTCTACTTGCTAATTAATGGTTCTCCACAGGGAGACCTCCGGAGCACAAAAGGGACACGAGAAGGAAATCCCTTATCACCCCACCTAGCGAGCTTAGCACGCATCTTTAGATGATTCATAGGTCACAAACAACCATTACAAGTAGTTCGTCTATCATTTTTCATTAACTCAAAATCGACTGAAGCAAGCCTAGATGGACTAGCCTAACCTACAAGAAGGAAGGATTCCTAACAGGGAGTAATGAAAGAGGCTTGGTATTCAGTATCAAGAACTCACGAAACCACTTCCTCTTGTCACCCTATGGTTACACGGTCCCGTGATGGAACCCGTAAGCCTAAAACTTATTTCACTATCAAACATCCCCTTCCCCAATGTTTTCATGCTGCTCTTTCTCCCTCAGAACCTACATGTTATACACAAACAACACAATAAAAATAATGGCGTACAGCCATGATGGAAGAGTTTGATGCACTACTTAAAAATCAGACCTGGTCCTTGGTTCCTCCTTCTTCAACAATGAATGTAGTGGGCTGTAAATGGCTTTTTCGAGTAAAGCAACGGGAGCCATCAGCTCTCCATTGAACGCTATAAAGCGCGCCTTGTCACCATAATCAAAAACCCGGTCTTGATTTTGATGAGACCTTTAGCCTGGTTGTGAAAGTCTGCACTATCCGTTTGGTCCTTTCCATAGCCATTAATAATGATTGGCCTGTGCGCCAACTTGATGTCAAAAATGCCTTCCATCGTTTGCATCAAGAAGAGCATACTCTCTGAAGAAGTTTTTATAAAGCAACCACCTCCTCCAGAGCCCGCTCATCCTCATTATGTATGCAAACTACATAAAGCTATCTATGGGCTACGGCAAGCTAAGCTCCAAGGGCATGGTTCGAAGGTTTGAGCTCTTTTCTGCTTGAAATTGGATTTTCTTAATAATTGCTCCTCTATGTTCATTTATCATAGCTCACATGGTATGGCACTTCTACTTCTCTATGTAGATGATATAATTTAAACTGGTTCAAGTTCACTTGTCATTTCCAATATTATCCATCAGTTACGATCTAAGTTTGATATCAAAGACCTTGGGGATCTTCATTTTTTTTTCTTGGTATGGAGGCCCATCGAGATTCTTCTGGTTTAACTCTCACACAATCAAAATATGCCATTGACTTGCTCAAGAGATCTAATATGGCTGCTGCCAAACCTTCCCCTGTTATTTCAGGCACCAAATTATCTGCTCATGACGGCTATTGCTGATGTGTCCTCTTATCGTAGCATTGTGGGTGATCTTCAATACTTAACAATGACGCGCCGCTTATGTATGCTGTTAACCAAGTTTGGCCAGTTCATGCACCAACCCCGCACCTCGCATCTTGCTGCAGTCAAGCGCATTTTACGTTATATATAAAGGCACAGTTGATTTTGGTTTACGTATCACCACAGATCGCTCTTTAATTGCCTATTCTGACGCCGATTGGGCGGGTTGTCCAGATGATCGAAGATCTACAACTGGTTATTGCATATTCTATGGTCCAAATCTGATCTCATGGAGCTCTAGGAAGCAACGAACTGTATCCCGGTCTAGCGCCGAAGCTGAATATCGAGCTCTAGCTAAACAAGCTTAGACCTTCCTTCTTTGTGCTTCCTGCGCTCGGAAGGGTGAAGACTATGCCACCGTAAAAAAAAATAGGTAGTTTTCTACTCTCAGAAATGGCTTAATCGTTGGATTACCGCTCTTTAGCAGGATGCCATAAGAAGTGCCCTTTTCATGCCCTTAGTCGAAGGCTTCCTACCTACGTGAAATAGAGTTCGTAGCCAGACTTGCTATCTTAGGCCTCACCTAATTCGCTTTCTTAGGTCTGACCTTCTTCGAGGCATAGCCCTTGATCCTGGGCACGCACATGGATGTTGTAAGGCTGAGTGCTCCGTTCTCTTCTCCTTTCCTTATAGCTCACAGTCAGACTAGTATTCAAGGAAGGAACTCCAAGCTTCGAGTAGGGCTTCGGTGCCTTCTCTCAATCGGCAAGGAAGCTAGCAATGCAATGAAGGGTCTTTTTCCAATTTCTCCTTTACTGCTGCCGGTGGATTGGTCTTTCTTTCCAATTGCTTTTTTGAATGGAATCAGAGTTCAGGTGAAGAAGGTGCTCCCTCATCAAAAGGTCTCTTTCAAAGAAAGATCTTCCAATTTCTACTCTTCTCGCTACAGACTCTGATCGCTAATCCATTCCCGGTTCCAACTCCGGTGTAACTCATCACAAAATTGCGTGATCTAAGATCCGGGGACAACTTCTATTATAACCAGGCTGGGAACTTTTTGTCTCAGACCTGACTTCCCGACCATCCCAAGAGAGATCTACCACTCAAATAGACTCAGAGACATCTAATCTCGCTTTGTGGCCATCCGCTCCCCTCGCGAATAAAGGAGATGGAGCAGCTCCTCTTCTTGCTCCCAGCTTTCCCGATTAGATCAGGTTTCCTGAAACTCCGCTGCTTGCTTTGTTCTAAGCTCAGCTGGAAATCAAGGACTTTCAAAGTGAAATAGGGTTTGCTCCTTGGCTAAGAGCCTATTCCGCTTCTTCTTTATTAGGTTGGTGCTTCGTAGAAGATCTTCCGTCTTACTATGTTAGAGGGGCTTTCATTGCTTTGTTGAATCAATCAATTAGAAGAAAAAGACAAAGCCAATGTGAATTGGAAAGGAACTCGAAAAAACCTAACTACAGACTGCGATCAAGAATCCATGAGAGAATGCGCGAAAGAAGACATGCTCTTGAGCCCTTTCTATTCCACACCCCTACCTTCCAATATGGTGACATCTAGAATAGAAAGAGAATCTCCGACCTCGGATAGAAACGGATCTTCTTTAATTTACCGCTAGCTCTTGGCCATAAGCTGCCGCTCTTCCTAATGGACTTAGAGACCTCTATTCCAATAACGTCGATAAGGTCACGGCTTCTTGAACGTCTGCCACGTTTTCTGGGCTTCCTTGATTCAAGAGAGGTGGTCAGGTTCCTGACGTTCTCCCTTCTTCCATTCTTGTCCTGAAACTGAGGAAAAGGCTAGCCCCTTTTCTCTTTCTTTCTTGGCCAGGCTAATTTAGTAAAATGCGGACAGATAGCTACTCTTCTTCGGACTTTCATTCCTCGGTTAGGTTCAGTTGCGCCCGCTGCTCACCTTTGAAATAGAGTTGAGCTGCTAGAAGCTGGAAATCGAAGACTTGAAGATTCCTTTCCCGCCCAAGGAGTGAAGTTGAGACCTCAGAGTCTATGATGATTTTCTTTTCTTTTTTACCCTTCTTTCTGATTTCTGATCTTCTTCTTTTTCTACTTTCTTTAGGGTGCTCCTCAAAATAGGATCTCTTGCAAGCTCTTAACCATACAGGGTTGTTCCTCTTCTAAATTTTGCTAGATTTGTCACAAACCTCACCCTCGCTCTAAAAGGTCCATGCTTTGACATTGTTTCAGGAAGGTTGTTTGCCACGGGAACGTTCCTCTTTTTCTTGAGGGAATACTTGGAGTCTAAACGACATTCTGGGCCCTCCACTACTTTTTAAGAATGTATTCGCATAGGACCTCCGCGGTATAACTTTAACCTTTTTACTTTACCCCCAGATGGATTCAAATCATCAAAGACCCAAACCAAAGGTGAAAATCATTGTCCGCCCCTGCTTTCTTATCATTGAAAGCCTTGGCAGCAACTAAAGCTGAATCTCGCCTAGCAGGTCTCCGCGAACAATTGGCCAAACTCGTGACATGCTTTCTTTATCAAGGAACTGTGTGTCAACGTTGTGCCGTCTTTTATCTCTTAACTTTAAGGTTTTTAAGTCTTTGTTCAGTGTGTATTGTATTTAATTCGCGGAACACAAACTTAAACAAAAAAGTAAGCTGGTGCGAAATGCAGACCACCGCGGTAAACTGCGCATCGTGTTAAGGCTAGGGCCGCTGGGTTTCTTCTATATCTATAATAGATAGGAAACATCCGTTCTACTTACTATAGGATAGGATCGTTGGGGGACGACGGTTCAAGCGACATCCATTCCCCCGGAGCCAAAGATTCCTTCTATAAAGACTAAGTCAAAGTGGGGGAAGGGGCACAGTTGCAAGACTAGCCTCCGGCCAACTTTCTAACCCCGGCTAGCTAGGTTAAACACTAAAAAAGGTATCTTCAATCAACGAAACGTAATGCGTCTGCCATTCGACAGAAGAGAGAAATCAAAGATCACAGAATAAAGAGAGCACTCCACAAGCCAAAGATGCGTTGTAGATGAGTCGGTTCGATCGCCCCACATATAAACGGTTTTTTAATGCCTTATCCTCCGCCCATCTAGTTGAGCAATTGAGGGATAGGAGAAGAAGAGTGGAAGGGATTGAGAATCTTTACGCTTGGTTGGGGGCTGCCTCTTTGAGGATGGCTGATGGTGGATCACGGAATGTGCTAGTTTGACTTAGATGGATCCCGGGGACTGTTGCCAACAATCCCATCCATCTTCAGTAGCAGATGCGGACACGAGAGATCTCTTGTCCGTTCTTGCCTTGTAGATCGAAGGATTTCAGAAATTATCCGTGGGGCTTACGACTGCTTCCAGAGCATCTAAAGCAGGGCATTCTAACAAAGGCATTCGATGTAGTGCCTTACTTTTCAACTGCAAATAGCGTATAAGAGAGAGAGAGTGACTCAAACTGACTCTTCTCTTGGCGCATCTCGAAGACGGTGTCACTTGGGATCGTTCCTAACTCAAAAACCCTTCCCCCGGAACTCCTATCAAAATTCCCGGCGTGAGAGACTTCTGCAAGTCGATCTCCACACAGAGTTGCATATGACCTCTTTTTTAGCTTATCTTAGTCAAAAGAGCGGCATTACTCCGAAATAAAATAATAAAAAAATCGAAATGAATATGCCGTCTCGATTGATGGTTCTCCTTTATATCTTCGGATTCAATCGAGTCCTATTTCAAGTAAAATAGGTTCGATGGCTCTTGTCTTTTCTTTAAAAAAAAAATGGAATTCCTTTTTTACCTTATCAAACTCAAATCCTTTGGCCAGAGGTTTCCCTAGCTCCATCCGAGTGTTTACTACCAAGTTTCTTTCCGTCGAAGTGAATAGTTGCCCTAGGTTATGAACTAGTTTATCCTTCTCCTCCTCCTTCAAAGAGTCGCAATCTAGGCGAGCTCTTTGGGGATATTCTCGAATGAGTCTATTTACTTACTTTTCACACTTACTTAAGCGATCAAACTTCAATCTCTAACTGGCCTGTTGAATTGGTCTAAAAGAAAATGCTCGCTTTCAAACCTGATGAATTGATCTTGCTTGCAGGAACTGAGAATCTCACTTTTGCCCTAACCACAGATGGAAAGACTGCTACTGTCACTATTGGCACTGTATATTTTACGGAGACTACTACTACTGGTATTGGTAGAACTGACCTAGCCCTTTCCCCTTTAACAAAGATGAAGTTCTCTTAACCTCCTTCTATCGACATCGACGGCTCCGAGGAAAAGAGCATCTTATGGCCATGACCAGCTAAAGATCACTGCCATCTCACGAATTGGATTCGAACCAATCAAGCTACTTGCCCTTTAGTAGATCGTGAGGGGGGTCTGTCGTCCTCCTCATTATAGTCCTCCTAAAAGAAATAGCATTTCGTCGAAATATATCTTGTCTTTTCACCTTAGTAGTCCTATGCATAGTCAGTACTATAGCCCCAATCATGGCTACTAATAAAATCAGACTAGGAACCAAAAACCAGACGAAATAGTAGGTATAAAGTAAATTTCCCAATGTTTCCAAATTAGTCCAACTTCGTACTTTTCCGGCATAAACCGTATATCTCAGAGAGGTCGTCTTTCTTTGGGTTGGTAGTAATGGAATGCTTTCATTATCTAAAATGAAGAACATTTCCCACCAAAAGATCAGTCCAATAATAGCACTAACTGGTAAATAGCGCAAGACTTCTTCGTGAATCTCCGCTATTTGAATATGGAACATCATAACAACGAATAGGAATGAAACGGCTATAGCTCCTATATGAACTACTGGGAAGATCATAGCGGAGAAGTCGAGACCTAACAAAATAAGTAACCCTGAAGTATTGCGAAAGACTAGGATGGAAAACAAAACGGAATGTACCGGATTCTTAGCACGTGCAACCATCAAACCAGAGACCAAAGCAGGGCTCGACAAAACAGAAAGTATCATGGTACGTCGTCCTTCCCTGAAATGGAACTTTCATACTGGAGCATGAAAGTATTACGACCAGCGCGGTTGTTCGTCTTTCATTTTCTTATCTTAGCAAGCACTGAGTAACTTACGAAAGAGACTTCAGCATTTCGTCGATAAATTGAAGAAAGTGTGAACTGTTCCTTTTGGAGGTAGAAAGATCCACGCATAGCCCGTTGACAAAGGCACGCCGCGTCTCCGGCTTCACTCCAAGTTCGGAACATATATCGTCACAGACCTTTCTTGTGACGTTCAACCACTCTTTCTGGGAGGGGGAACGAGGGAAAATGGTCGTCCTTTGTGAGGTTGTGCAGGAGCTCCGCAATCGCTTTCTCAGCCTTTCGGATTTGGAGTCTGCGATACGCTTCATCTGCCTCCTTCCTCTTCCTCTCGTCGTCGCCATCCCCGTTGTGCCCACCCTGATTTTGAGCACTGGTTGTAGCGACGGCTTTTCCCTTTCGTTCCATGAAAAAAATAGAAAAAAAAAGTAATCCAAAAAGCGCAAAAAATGCAAGAGAAACAGTGTCATAACGAAAATGACTTGTAACTGTGAAGCTATAAGGTATCCTACCCAGAAATAAGTATTCAGTTAGCATATTGGTGTTTCTTTTCCTCCGCTCCCCAAAAAAATGAAGAGAGACTTGTCGGAAATCGCTTGGTCAAACCAGCATGGGAATTGATCGATCTTCTACCTTAATAGTAGTGCAACGACATCAAAAAAGTCGGATAGTCTTTAAGCATACCGTCGAATCTGCCCTAGGCTAACAACTTGACTTCTCTTACGAAATTCATAGTTAGAGGCGTGATTCTATTATACGAGAATTGCCTCTGGGCCATTGGGACCCTCTGAACGATCTCACATGCAAGAAGATTGGGACAGAGAGATCACTCCACTCATTCACGCAGAGTCTTCAAATCAAAAAGGAGTTCTCGATCGTCTCTTTTGAGCGATCAGCCTCACCACGAGCCATTCGGGCGCTTTTTGCCTTCTTCTCTTTTTTCTTTTTATTACATACAGTTACATCCTTTGGAGGAGAGAAAGGATTCGATTTATTCCTCTCCCGTTGGTCGAGCGTCTTCAAACCTCATTCTAGTTCTTTGATTCTTGTCTTGAAGAAGGTGCCCGTAGTGCTAGCGGATGCATTGACTTCGAGTCTTTCTTCTCTATCTTCTTCGAGAGTGTGGTCTTCGGGAATCAGAAGGAATCGGTACTAGCGGTTCAATTCCCTAGTGATCTAACTTCACCGGCTTTCGGATAATGAGTAAGAGAGTGGATAAGAAAACCAAGGTAGTCGATTTCCTCATAGAGGCGGTGACCGGGTGGTCTAAGTCCTGATCTTAGTTATGATGAGAGTGCGCACGAGAGTTCCACCTTTTCATGGGAGAGCAAGTCAATTAGAAAGCGTTAACAGAGTAAGGAACCCAGCCTTTTTCATCAGACTAGTCAAATCGGCAATTTGCACTTGTCTCAATCAAAATGAGCTGCCTTCATTTCCTAATCCAAAGAATAAGGAAGCTAGAACAGAAGCACCCGAAGCATACGAATCCGCTTAATCAACTGTTTTAGAATAATCTGCTGAAGCAGCTCTTTAAAAAGCATCCGAATCGGAAGCTGTTCTTTCAACATCCGCCTCAGATAAAGCAGATGAGGGAGAAGGCCTTTGGCCTGATTCCCAGAATCGAATCGAAGCAGAGGAACGTTCTCTTCCCAGAGGAGAAAAGAACCAGAAGAGGAAAAGTAGCCAACGAGCTCAGCCCTTACACGAGAAGTTCCAACTGTTGTTTTTTCTAAAGAGAAAGTCGAAGTTCCAGTCTCGGTTGCTCTCATATCATAGGCGATTGGGCAGTAGATCTACCATCCTAGGCATCAGAGCCATCCCTGAATGTCGTTCACATTCAACAAGATGCCCTTTCTTACTTTAGGAATAGTTGCTTGGGCAAGAACGGTGGCCTTTTATGAGAGCAGAAAATGTGAAACGGTTTTTTGCGGAAATCAGAGGGCTGTAGTTAAAACGATGTTATAATAAGAATGTCTGTCTATTAATAAATAATAAGTTTCGAAACATCCTGTGCTCTTTTTTCTTAAAAAGAAGGCCAATCGTCAGTTAAGAATCTCACGTTATGAAACTATCCCGAAGTGCTATCAAAAAAAGCTGGTCCAATCTGAAAACGGATGGAGGTCACGGATAGAACTCATCGGCAGTCATCTTGTGTAGATAGTTTATAGTTATGCCGGCAGCCTCGGTGACTGCTTGATAGAGATTGGACAATGAACTGAGAATCGACATAAAGAAAATGCTTTGCTGACTATAGTGGGAACGACCCATCGATGGCATATTTCCCTAGCCCGAGAGACAAGTAAAATCAGGATTTAGAAATTCTTCTTGCTTAGCTGCCCCAGTTGGTGAAAGCGACCTGAACGAGTGAATTACTAAGAAGATTAACGCTTTGTCCTCTCGCGAAAACTGGAAGTGTCTTGAAGAAAGATCCATTTCCAAAGAAAGAGGGGCGGCTAGAGAGAGTAGCGTCGTGCTTTAATTGTCGGTCGATCATTCTTGCTACGGAGAGACATGCAGAGAGTGGATTGCATTTGAATGTAGAGATCTTAACGAGGGATGCCAGACGATAGACCGAGAAAAAAGAAAGTCAAACTTCTGAGTCCTCTACTAAAACTACTCCTCTAGGACTAGACTAGCTTTCCTAGTTTTTTGCTATCTGAGTAGCTAGTTAGTGAGCAGACGCAGACGAGAAAACGAAGATGATAGCTTCAGCAGCTTCCTCTTGCGTCTTATCCTATAGGGTTTTGGGGGTTATATCGGCTAGCTAAGCTTGGTCTTCTATCTGTAGGCGGGGAAATGGAATTCTTTTAGTAGACTCGTTTTAGAGCTCGCTCGTATCTGAGCTTCAGCCCGAAGTCTCCTTATCATGTAAAAATATACCTATAGCATAGACTTGCTCGATCAGAGATCGGATATCTCTTTTAATTGTCTTCAAAGAAGAAAGATGAAAATGAAACTTCCTTCTCTTCTTTCTAATATGAAATTTCCTTTTTCTGTGTTAAATTGGTTGTCAAACCCCCCAGATCCCCTACTTAGCACCATTTAGTACCTGTTATAAATTCCCAATAAATGAAATGATACCTAGCACATACCCGACTACCCATAAAATAATAAGAAAGAGGATCGATCTAGAGGAATATAAAGTCAGGTAGTAGCCATCCCAATCCCATCCAAATCGGCTTTTTTCGAATGCTTTTTGTCCTTTCTACTACTTGCTGAACCAGGTCTTGCCCAGACTGAAAGTCGACCAATACTCTGTCTAGTTCTGCTTATAGGTCCAGGCGCCTATTTTCTTACTCAGCAGTCGTATTTTGGCATCAAGAGAGGAGTGAAGTGAAGCTGCGTCCCTCACAGCATCTGAGCTTGAGACAACTTCATCTATAGGAAGGATCGGGAAATGATTCACTATCTCCCAAACTTTGCGAACATCTGCAGCTGAGGGGAAGAGGCCTCCATGAGTAGGCCCAGTCATTTACCCACCTCTCACAAAGAAGTGTACAGCATCTCCATGGAACTAATGATAGGCCCCAAGCTCGGTATCAGTCTGCACAAAGAGAAAGTTGGGGTTCAAACCTTACCGTGACTTTGATGAAAGAAAGCATGGCGTTCTCTTTTATACGATAACTAACCTAAAGCAAGGTCGAAGTACCGCGGGGAGTCCTTGGAGTTGAAGCTCTTTCCCTGGGCCACTGCTCTATACATTCAGATCTATTGCCAGAAGGGATGACGAACCAGTACCACGACGAACTCATTTTGAAGCAGGTTCGCCTACAGAATCTATTGGACAAAGCAAAGAGAGTGCCAGTATAAGAAATTCATGAGCGAAGCCTCAGACGTGGAATTATGATATGTAACTGAGTTGCATTCACCGGCTCTTGATCCACCAAGTACAAGTACCGGGCTTACCTGGCCAGGGAGGAGTCCTTTTATAGATATAGAAAATCATCATGATGGAAATCCTGCAAAAAAGATATAGAAGACATGCTTACCGCAGTCTAGCCATACGAAAAGAAGGGAAGAGCCAAGATTGTACATCAACTTACCGAACGGCTGAATCGTTATCTGAGATTTATGAGGAAGAAGCGGGAGGCCTTAAAATACCTTTCTGAGAAGCAGAAAAGAAAGTCAATCTAGAGCAATCACGATTATTCAGCCATGAGCTTTCTCACACTTACCATCAACTCTTGAGCCTCTTTTTCTTTTGCCTGCCCTGACCATGAATCAGGAAGTTACCCTAGATAAGTCAATCCCGCGTCTTTGAGGTGAAGCTACCTTTTTAGCTGGGAGGCCTATATATAGATATAGGCCAGCCAATATTGCTATTACGTAGGGGGAAGCCCCAGTTTCTTGATCCCAGTTTCCAGCATAGATGCCCTGGCTAAAGCGCTTAGCTCATCAAAGAAGTGCCCCAAAAGTTGAGAAATTTCCCACCCCAAGCCGTTGTGCTAAGTTTTTTCCGGCCCAATTACCCTTTAAGACAATTGACCTTATTGGAGGGTTCGAAGTATTAAATGGTTAGGAATCGGAACAAGGCGATAACCTTTCGTTTTCAATTCCCCGGCATTTTCCACAAAGAAAGAAGCGGAAGCGCAGAAACCTACTTTACCCTATTCTTTCTCCTTTTATGACCCTTCAACAATCTCGTTAGTAATGTAAAAAAAAGGAATAGGCGGGAAGAAAAGAGAAGGGAGTTTGGCCCTTTAAATTTAAAAGAGATTGGGTTGGTGTGTGAATTGGTACCTTGCGTAAGTTACTAAACAACAGATATCCGGATGTTGTAGAAGGGCGCCGGGAGTAATACTCCACCACGTACCAAATCCCAAAAAAGAAATCCGTATCTTTGATGACCCTTACTTCAAGCACCAACCCAAGACTCTGCTCTTACTACCACCGAAAGGGGGTCAACCGAAGCCAGGGGAAGTAAGGTAGCAGGTCACTAAGTTTTCTACTATGCCTTTCGCCCCTTCCGGGTTCTGTTAATTTAATAATTTTTCCTACTTCACTCGCCTAAGCTAAGGAAGGGTCGTAGCAAGCTATGGCCGATTCAATACAATAGCAGGGGTTAGTCTTCAAAGAGCTAACTCGATGTCACTGTCACTTGGGATCAGACTTAAGGAAGAACAGTTACCGATTCTACCTAATCCACTGCTGACCACGGACTGACTCAAGCACCAAGGCCTACTGCTCTTCCGACAACCGATGAAATGGCTGTTTTTTCTCTGCCTCCCCTCGGCTCCCTTAAGCCCGGAAGGCCCGACCAAAGACTGAAAGCCCGACCCGGGCAAGCAATATTTATTATGGGAACTGATCTGACCGAACTGGGTCTAATGGAACAAGATCTCGATTTCAATAAGGAATTTGAATCTGGGAGGGCCGGCAAGAATCAATGCGATAGCGAGGTTGAGCAGTAGCGAGGGGCGATAGTAAGCCAACAAATTCTATAAATATTTATATATTATGAACTTCTCGTTTTAGAGAAAGAAAGACGGTGGAAGGACAGCATTCAAACAAAGAATTTCCTGTTGAAAAAATCCTACGTTAGAACCAGACTTTCAGCAATCCCAGAATGCGGGTGGCAGTGGGCTTCTATTGATTCAGCGGGTGATTCGGCGAATGAAAGAGCTAGTTCTGCAGCTAAGTCTACTCAGCACCTGTTTGCTTTTTCTTTTTTATCCCCTTCCAGGCACCTTACCAGCGGGTCAAGGTGCTCCAGGGCTTAACTTAATAGGGGGACAGGCATTTCGATTAGCTGGTTACTTTCTATACCTTGCCCACTCGCTTGGAGCCATCCCCTTTGTCTGTCATCCTCTCTCAAGCCCAAAAGAAAAGAGATCTCTCCTTTTTCGCCTGAAAATCTTTATTTATTCGTGCTGATCCTATTCGCCTCTGTAGGCCCAACAAAGGCCCTATACCCGCTCCTCCCCCATTGTGTTGCGATTGATTCAGTCCTATCGGGCAAAAAGCTTATTCAGGCCCTTCCTCGGCTAACTATTCGCCTTTTGGTTAACGGGCTTTGGGTGCATCCAACATGCTGAAGTTTTAGACTTTGCAAACCTCGATAACCACCCGCCCCTCTTTGAATGAGGAGCGTCACTCTTTAGAAAGGACTCCCACTCCTAAACACGGAAAAATCAGACAAGTTAAATTCCACGCCCAGTTACTGATCTCAACTTGGCGGTTCAGACCTGTTCCTTGCTCTACTTCTGAAAAAGATCCTGCGTAAAACCTCTTAGCTTTCTCTTCTCCAAGTTGCTCCTATATATGGCTGAGTCTGCAGCTTCAAGCTCGGATATTTATAAGTCCGTTAAGGGACCAGGATTTGCTAGTTCGAGATGAGAAACTGAACCTTGTGGTCCACCTGAAAAAACGGATGCAAATGCTTTTGGATGGTCAGTTTAGGTTGGTTCATGCCCGGTATGAAGACAATGCGCCATCGGTGGCTAGAGGAAAGGAAATTCTATTACCATAGGCAAGGAAGGAAGAGTAAATCAATATAGCTAGTTAGTTAGTGTTAATGCCTAGATTCCCTCTGTGTAAGAAGCTATAAGCTAATTCAATGGTAAATAAAACCTGACATCAGAAGTGGATTCCTTGTAAAGAATAGGGTCGGAAAGGGGACCTTTTTTTTTTCTCAAAGGCAAAGACTCCCTTTTGTGGCAATGTCCCGGCAAGCGGTAATGAAATGAGATAATTTTCGGGCAACTCCTACCATTCCCACATCAAACATAGAAAAGGGTGGGAATCCAGCATTACGAGAAAAAGCTCAGAAGGAGCAAGTCACAAAGATCTTAGCGCAAATAAATGAAACAGTGACAACACAGGTGATTACTTAGATTAGAAAAAGGATAAGGATAGTCTAAACAAGGATGGGACCAACCAAACTGCACCAAGAACTGAAGCTACGAGAACCCAGCTAACAACTAAAGCCTGGACCTCATGCAACAGGTAGCCTTAGCGAAAAGAGTATTACCCTTTGAGACAATATTATCCATTGCTTCTAAAAGAAAAGAAGCAAGACTAAGGAAAGCAGCGAAGGTAGCAGTGGTTGATCCCATTTCAGTAGTTGGAAAGAAGTTCATTCATCCAGTTTGATTACGAAGCCGGGTAATCGACTGATATAAAATAAACCCCTGTGTTACCGCTACTAGAAGAGAATAAAGAAAAAAGCGTGCTCATGAGTACCGACACCCGAACTTATTTATTGCCCTAGAACACATCTTAAAATGTATATGAGAGCCATGCATAGGGGTCTTCAATGAAAGGATGGCCCAAATGTTTGTTCAAACTCTCACTGGAAAAAGTTCCTTTTCAATCAACTTTGAAATAGTGAAACAATACCTTATCTTTTTAATACTTAGCTGGATGTGAAAAGAATCCAATATTGGACGAAAAAGCAAAAACCTAAAAATTAAGAACTCCTTTCATTACCCGCTGAACGGAAAGAGGACCACCGAGAAAGAGCAAGTGAAACTGGTGCAAAGTAAACTTATTCTTCCTATGTACACGAAGAACTTCGTGGCCCAATCTGTACCTACTCTACCTACTCTACTGAATTTAGAATGCTATCAAGTCAAATCAATAAGATCAAAAGGAGCTTTATATCTACTGCAATCCCAATTCCAAATCCAGCAGCTCAAAAAAGAAGAATGCCTCTCATAAACACCGTGTCACCCCAGCCCGTAGTAACAAGGACCGTGGACCAATCCAATTCACTGACTCTCCCCTTAGCAAGGTCCTTGACAAAGAACTCGAACAAAATTGTCCTCCAAGTTAGTTAGGCTTAATCGGGAGTAGGCATCTTAGATAAGACAAATCCTCTTTCAGAGGTCTTTATTGAAGCTTCTAAAGCACTAATAGGGTACCAATAAGGTAATCCTTTGAATCGTGAGATTGGGGTATAGGATGGGTTCTTTCCTCCGGAATAGAGAAATCCTGAGAGATTTATTCAGAGAAAAGACTGAATAGAGTTAGCCGAAGAGAAGCTTTTCTAGTGAGATAGCGAAAGCCGAAGGCTAAGAAGAATAAGAGAAAGGGGATGCCGAAGGCTAAGAAGCCCAATGAGATAGGGACCAGGCTAATAAGGAGTAATGCAGACGGGGCTATTTACAGATACGGATCCTCGCTTTGGGAGGAGGTCAAAAAAAAGGCTATACTACTGTTGCTGGAAAACCCTGCAATCAGTGGAATGTCATTTTCTGGGTTTTCTCATGGTGGATTAGTGAATCCGAGCTGGATTTGAACCAGCGTAGGCATATTGCCAACGAATTTACAGTCCGTCCCCACGCTCGGGCATCGACCCAGGAAGAAGAAATTCCAGACTGATTAAGAATCAATCATTCCTGATCAACTTCCTTTCGTAATACCCCCAGGGTCCTCGCTTCCTCCTTGAAAGAGAGATTGAACCACTAGACGATGGGAGTTTCCCGACCGTGGCTTGATCTTGTTCCTTTGGTAAGGTTACACTTTCGCGTGTGAACTTCATTCTTTTATAGAAATATAGAAAGAAGGTATCTTACCCTTCACGACCAAGAAGAGCTGTGTGGGATTCCTCCCACAGGAAAGAGAGCAGCAAAGGCTGTTCGGGATTAACCTGATTGACCGAATATTGCCCCTTGGACTGATTGCCCATTAGTAATAGTAAGGGGAGCCCCGAGTAGTTTACCGGACAAATTGAGTTGTCGTGACGATACCTTTCTTAGTGGAAGATCGGAATTCTCTTCATCACGAGACTGATCGGATCCGCCGTAGACACCCGAGAGACCTCCACAAGGCAGGCTAAAAGAGTCAGAGGACAACAAGCAAAGAGTTATGCTTTCATTTCTTTGTTGAGATTGAAATCAAGTTCTTTAAAAAGGGGTAGGTATAATGCACGCAGGCCAAGTCAAGAAAAGGACTTCCTTACTTTGATTTCATAGTTGTCTTAATGACTAGTAGTTTGAAGCCTTTTACTTTTTCGATTCGGTCGGCGAGATCCATTTTTTGTTCTAGGTTCAAGAGGAAAAGAGGAAGGAGAGGAACCACCGCCCATTTTACGAAAGTACGGTCACCGGTGGCTAATACCTTCTCGACACTATCGAACCTGAAATCAACTCTCAGGGGTAGGAATCGTTTTCGCATCCTGGACTTAAGGACGGCAAAAACCTAACCCTAGCGAAGCGCGGGGCTCCGTAGATACCTACCGGCGAATCCGTGCTTCCGGAAGGAGGGTCGAAACTAGCCAGGCAGGTGAGTTGTTTACTATTTTTTACTTATTACGCGACTCGACTTTGAAAAGGACGAGAGGACAAGCTCCCGGGAGCCTCCGCTCGTCAGCCTAAAAAGAGAGGAGTTCCGTCACTACGAAAGATATAGAGCGGATGGCGTACTGATAGATCTCCTATTCGTTCTGGATCCAGCGGAAAAAGCCCTTTCTATCTTATTAGTAAATAGTAAAGCGCTAACGAGCAAGAAAACGGATGCGCTAACGCGCAACGGCTTTCGCGCAGCTCAATCCGTTGCTTGTTGCCCCTTATTGAAAACTAAAGCAAGAAACTTGACTTTGCGAAAGCCATGAGAATAAGTCAAAAATCGATTCATGGCATTCAAAAGCAAGGAGAGAGCTTCCATTACAAAAAAAAACTTCCTTATATGGTTGTGTGATTTGGCGCATCTTTCTGATATTTCTGTTTGTCTTAGGAAAAAAAGAAAGATCTGGGAGAAAGAAAAAGAAGAATGAAGTAATAACCTTTGAATCTCCGTAACTTTCCTAAAAAGCCAATTTTGTATAAATTCTATGCTCTCTTGATTTTGTTTTGAGTTTTCACTGCGCCACTTTTTCGTATATAAAAATATAAAAATAAAAAGCGAAACCCTCCGCCACCTATGACAAAGGAAACCTCTCCCATGAAGGTCAAAACCTCAAAACCTATAGGCTATAGAGAGGGAAGAAAGGCCTATTTAGGAAAAGGAATAAGGGGTAACAGCTCCCACACTAGACCTGTCGAAACAGGAAAAAGGAATTCTATATGCGATGACAAAGAGATGGAATGGTACAACAACGGAAGTGAATTGAAAGCCAAGAAGAGTGCTTTAGCTCGAACTACCGCTTGAACTCTTACCGGAAGATAATGACATCGCTTTCCGCAAAGAAGTTGTTTTGCTCCGACCGCCCTTCTGCTACTTTCCCCGCTCCCTAAGTCTGATTGAAGCTCTCGAGCCCGTTCCGAAGGTGAGGATTGGATGAAGCTTCCTATTTGGTTGGCGTTAAGTCTTTCTGGAGATTGTTCTGAGAATGAAAAGAAGAAATCAATGCTGCGAGGCATGGTTTGGTTACCCTACTAGAAAGCCCTTACATGCTTAGGTCGAAACCTAACCTGATGGATAGACAGATTACTTAACCGAAACCGGATCGGGAGAGAGAAATTCACTACTATGTTCCATCGGTTTATCCTTAAGTTAAGAGCAATCGGCTCCTGCTGAGAACTGAAATCCTGATGCAAACTGAGATCTTGGAGCTAAGGCTAAGGCCCTTCCTAAAGCCGATGGGGACGTAGTTTCTTGTTCAAATCAAAAGTCTTAAGTCTCCGCTAGGGCTGTAGTTCAAAATTAAGAATCTTATTAAGCTTAAAAGAAGAAAGGGGCATCTGCCCTGGTAAGCAGATATTCCGATGGCTGTATGGAAGAAGGCTAGCGGTGTAGCGCACATCATTTCTCAAAGAGAGTGAGGCTCATCAGGCGGCCAACCGTTGCGTCCTCGTCGCTGCGTTAGGAGACATTGGATGGTTTGGTGTTTTGATGATTCCTACTTTATTGACCGCAACTTCTGTATTTATTATCGCTTTCATTGCTGCCCCTCCAGTAGACATTGATGGTATTCGTGAACCTCTTTCTGGATTTAATTTATGGAAACAATATCATTTCTGGTGCCATTATTCCTACTTCTGCGGCTATAGGGTTGCACTTTTACCCAATATGGGAAGCGGCATCCGTTGATGAATGGTTATACAACGGCGGTCCTTATGAGCTAATTGTTCTACACTTCTTACTTGGTGTAGCTTGTTACATGGGGCGTGAGTGGGAACTGAGTTTCCGTCTGGGTATGCGTCCTTGGATTGCTGTTGCATATTCAGCTCCTGTTGCGGCGGCTACTGCTGTTTTCTTGATTTATCCAATCGGTCAAGGAAGTTTTTCGGATGGTCCAGTCTGGTACTTTGAACTTTATGATTCCAGGCTGAGCACAACATCCTTATGCACCCATTTCACATCTTAGGCGTAGCTGGTCGGATGTTCCCTATTCATGGTTCTTTGATCTAGTTTGATTAGGGAAACCACAGAAAATGAATACACTAATGAAGGTTATGGTCAAGGTGACAGGATTCGAACCTATGGCCCTCTGTACCCAAAACAGATGCGCTGACCAGACTGCGCTACACCTCGTCTCACCCCCCCGGAGCATATAAATCCACCCGATCGATGAAGACTTGAACCAGGATGTCCCTCGGAAGGGTTAGCTACGTCCTGAAAGAACTTGCTACAAGCGGGCAACTTACTACCTCTCTGTCTCCTCTTCTTATATAGTGGATGGACTTTGTTTCATCGTATAAGAGACGGGTCGGTGGGCAAGTGAGCTGATCTCGCCTTTGTTGATCCGCTTGAAGAGAGTTATCACGACTCTGCTACATCGCGATCGTTTATTCCCAAGCGATAGAGAATACAAAGCACACAAGGCGCATGATGAACAAGAGTAGCTTCCCGTCCCTTACTCCATTTCTTGTTAGACAAAATAGTGGGGCTTACTTCTTCTATGAGTCGAAGACAGCCTCGAAGCGCTAAACGAACTGACCCTACCCAAGCCTTTTCCAGGCAAGATCTCAGCCTGATCGTAATTTAATTAAATCAATGGGACCGGCTTAAAAATATGGAGATTTTCTCTCTACTAGCTGCCCCGCTCATATAATGGATCGCTCAAGAGGAGCACTTTTTGGGAAAAGAATGAGCTGAGCACTTATATACGCATTTACACGCGTGAGCCAAGGAGTTGGTTTAGAGAGAAAACCCGCGAACGGGAGTGAGCCAAGTAGGGTAAGATTTTCTCAGCCTCGTTCGGTAAAGGAGCTTTTTATGACGTTATATAGGCCCTGCCCTAAAGCAGGCAGAAGAGCAGTAGGGGCTTGCTCTATGGGGAAAAGGGAAGCCGGCGACTCATAGACAACAGGGGAAGCCTTGCCTATAATCTTATTTATTCTAATAAAAAAAAAAGAGAGATAGAGCTCAGCTTCTTCTTTTAGAGGTCTGGGTGAATAGACACTTTCAAGCAGGTAGTTTGCTAATAGCAATATCTCTTTCAATAAATCTACTTAAGTTAGCTTCCAAGCAAGCTGCTTTAGACTTTAGAAAAGAAGGTAAACTTAAAAGCAGGCGGTTGGCATTAAGATCTCCATCTTTCCAGCCAGTCTCCCTCTCTGCGGAAGGACTATACCAACCCCCTCTCCCTGATGCTGCACACTCAATCAAAATCTTAATGTCAGTTAGAAGTAAGCTATCATGCGCTAGATAGGCGCATGGCATGGCTGTTACTGTAGCCGATAGGCGCGCTTGCTAAACTAGTTATCTAACTTACAACCGCTTCTTTCTCGTTACCATGCCCTGCTTATGCTTCGACCCGGCTTCGCTTACGTGCTTAGTTTAGCCCTCCTAGCATCTGTCAGTTCCTTTAGCACAACCCATTACTATTCTATTATATGAAATTTCTATTCCTCAAGCAGGGCATTCAATAGAAACTGGCGTCTGAAAAGAAAGATACTCACGCAAAACCAGCAGCAACCTAGCCCTTTTCTTGCTAAGATGGGACGGCATCCCACACTGAGGTAAGGAATGCGCGGGAAAGGTATCCCAATAGTCAAAAGAAGCCGTCAACGGCATTACCGGTTTTAGGACTCAGAGCAGAGGAACTCGAAAGTGTCCAAAGAGCCTTTTTTCCCTGGGAGGGAGATTAGGTGCCTAGCCTCAGATGCAGCAAAGTTCCCCATCCATATCTTGAAATAGGGTCCGTGATGCTTGCTTGATGTCATATAGGAAGACAAAGAGCTGTGAGTTTTCTTCTTTGTTAGAGGGCAGGTCTACTTGCTCTTGTTAGAGAGAAGGAGAGAAGTCCTTTCATAACAAATCTCATGTTCATCAATGGGGCCCAAGCAAAGAGTAGCTGTGCTGTGACTCTGTAGTCTGTTAAAAAAAAAGACAATGTCTGTCTTTCCACAAGCCAGCTTTTCTACCCGCGGACTAAGATAGCGACTTCGTTCCAGTTAAAGTGAAAGAGTCCATAAGCTCACTCTTCGCGCAGAAGCTATAACATAAGAGAAGTCCCATACGCCAGTGTCCGAGATTTTATCCTTCGCTACCTCTTCCCTCAGGAATCCAAAAAAAGTCTTAGGAAAGTCAATCACCAGTCCCAGCTCCAGTGATCTCGCTTCCAAGAGAAGAGTCTAGTCTCCAGGGATCTTTTTTTATTATTTATAGGTTTTTGATGGACTTGGAAAGTTCTTATCAAAGGTGGATTCACCAATAGTAAAAAGCCTGTCCGAAAGCCTGTGCCCGATAGAAGTTAAGACCTAATTATGGCCTGTCGGTTCCTTTAGTCTATAAGAATAAAAAGAAATCCTATTGATGCCATGTTTCGAAAGCCAGGGAAGTGAAAGTGGGAAAGCAACAAAAAGAAAGAACTTGGTTCCACGAAACCCCTACCACCCTTTCAAGTACATATGGCCCGGATCCATTAAAGTCCTTTTTAGACCAGCTGTCTCATAACGAAGCGAAAAGTCTAAAAAAAAGCTTTTCGTTGTTAAGGGCAGGCATCCCAGCCCCCGACTGTTCACTCAATCCAGTCTATAAAAGAAAAAAAAAATCAGAAAGAAGATAAAGTACATAGAAGATAAGGGAGCCCTTGTATGTTATGTTCGGATCGGATGGCGTGTGTTCTGAGTTCAAGCACGTAAAATGGTACAACAAATCCATAGCGTCCGTTGGCTCTATATCCGTTAGAGTTTTTGTAACCCGATTAATCTAATATAGGGGGATAGGTTGCTTGCAAGACGGATGCTGCAAAGAAAGCCTCTTTTATTTAGTCGGAAATCAAAGTATGTACGAGCATCAGCGAGGGTCGATGCTTTCTTAGAGATGTTAGGGGTTCTATTAAAAGCCAGTCTTACAGGATAAAAAAAGTCTTACCGAGTGTGACCAGCCAGTTCCAGCAGAAGTCCAATCAGACTATCGGATGTGACGTGGAAGCTTTCCTTTATTAAAAGAAATACATTTACCGGGATGTCTTTTCCAATCTCCCAGATCCTATCAACATTAACCCATGCAGTAGGCCCATTTTTTTTCTCTTTAAGGTGGAGCTCATCAAGCCCGAAAGCCAATACCCGCGGAAGTAAAGTATGTATTCCAGTGTTATCAAAGTTAGGACAGATGTACAAGGTCTTTCTTTATAGGACAGATGTACAAGGTCTTTCTTTATATTGAAAAGTTCTATTAGTAAGCCGACCAAAAGAGTTTGAAAAGTTTTTGATCTACGCAAGGCAAGCCAGCTTCAGTAAGACAGTAGTGGCAGACCAAAAAGGAAGAGTGGATTGGCAGGTTTTCCAGTTAGTGGAGAATCCATTCAAATTCATATTATAAAATTGGATTCTCTTTCTTATTATAGGTAATTTCTCTTCCACCTTCCTAGCCTTCTTCTAGCTATTTTACTCTCAACTCTAAAGGAAATCAATGTATATATTAGCGCTTGACCTAGATGGATAACTCCCACTAAAATAAATCTATGTCTTATCTGATCCTTCTGCTTGCCTAAAATCTGACGCCTAAGAGACTGCCACGAAGGCGAATTCAATGCGGGTACTTTTTATGCTTGGAATGAAACTACTGGAATGACTCCTACAATGCCAAGAGGGGGAAACTACCTTTATCACAGGTTTGTGCTTACTTAAGATCCATATCAAAAGCTTTCAGCTATCCCACTTGCTTACCTGATTACCTACGAGTGTAAACTATGCCCGCATCCATCATACCATACCTCTGGCTTCTATGGGAAAGTCTTACCGCCTATGAAACGAAACCTAGTCGCTTGCTGCCCTTCCTGTAGGTGCCTTGGAAAATCCTCCTGCTTCAAGATCAATAGGACTGAATGGAACTAGATCGCTAGAAAATGTGGTACTGCAATTGAAAGGCTTAAACACTAACTTTTTGAAATAGGAGGAAGCATAATTGGAAGGCAAAGGCTAATTGTAAAAAATCCGACACTGAAAAAAGAACTCCAACTAGACTAGATAGCATAGCTTACCACTCTAAGGTAGAGTGATAGGGCCCTATCCACTCATACTACAATGGATGTCAGAGCACCTCCACTCGCAGGAAGAAGCATTTCTGCGGGCTATAGATTTGATTTCAAAAAGATTTTATTTTTGAATAGTAGCCCTCTCCAATCTTAAAAGAGAGAAGGACTGGTCGGGACGGATGAAAAGCTTTTTTCACATTCACAGGCCCAATAGACTACTTGAAAAAAAAAGGAATGCTAGACGTAACTAAAGGGAAAATCCCCACCACTAGGAGCAATGGAACTAAAGAAGTTTAGTTTATGACTCAAACCCTTAACACTCCCACACAGGGAAGAAATCTCTATGTTAGCCATTCCAGGGAAAGATATAGCCAGCTATACAGGAAAAACAAAAACAAAATGAGCTCTTAGAGAGAATACACTTTTATAAAGTCAAGTAAAGTAGAAAAAATCATAAGAGAAGAAAGATCGGATTTTAGGCTAGATTCGGGGTATGTTGAAAGGGACTAAGCGGGGTAGAGGAATTGGTTAACTCATCAGAACTACACGAAACCCACATCAAAGAAGCATTAACTTCAACATTCTCATCACAAGAAGAGATGAGCAAGAATATACATTGTATTTAAGTCACTTCAGTGGATAATAGTTGCATTTCGTAAATGTCTAGGGTGCTAAAAAAAATTCCACCCGGTGTCTGAAATCAAATGCCATTTTACATCCAAAGTCAGACCATGTAAAGTATGATTGGTAGTTTGAAGCCGCCAACTAAAAATACTATTTGTGCTGCATTTCCTTTCTGCTGCTTCATTCTAGTTGAATCTTGTTTCCAATCCAATAAATTCGTGTGAAGGAAAATCCACTATAAATTTCCTACCATAGCCTTTCCAATAGAATTATCTATTTGAAGCACAATTTCAATTTGGATCGGTATTCAAGGCCGTTAGGTCATTCTCACAGCTTTCTTAAACTGGAAACCTGATCTAGACAGTCAGGGTCAATTGAGCTAATGTGCGTACAAGCATCTTTTTCCTTTGCACCATTGAAATGAAAATAACGTACTATAACGTTGTGTTCCTGACACTAACCTGGCCAAGACCCACCATTATGGTAACTCCGCCGTGTGTTTTTTAGATCAAATCCGGCCAGAACTGGGTAAGTGATCTTCAAGGGCATCTCCCCGACCTCCCAGCGCTCCTTAATCAGATACCCTCCCCGCAAGGGCATGAAATCCAACACCCAGATAGAGTCGAGGATGACATTCAACTTGTTAACAGCTGTGTGGGAGTACTCCTCCGTTTTTGTAGCGGTATATGTTATTTAATTGAGTGAAATTCAGCCAGTAGTCTTTCTGAATGTGATAGCTGAGAGCTGTGATTCGCTTATCAATTCGCTCGATCAACTCTTTGCCATCACGCTCTGGCTTTAGCATCTGCCGAGCACACCTAAGCGGAAAAAATAGAAGAGTGCCTGGATATCAATTGGATACCCATATTCCCTGTTTCAGGTACAAGTTCAATTTACAAATTATTTCAAGAATTATTCAAATCCATAAATTCACTACGAAACAAGGCTGGAGCCAACCCTGTGGAAAACTTAAAGTATAAACTCACCATCCTTCTGTCAATCATGCTACATCCATCTGCACATAGAAGTGTTGGAAAAGTGTCAAAGCCATCCGAGAGGCAGAGGTTGAGTATCAACTTCATCCCTCTCTGGGCCTCAGGGAGTTATGCCAGAGCATAATCACGCGTGTACTTGGTGTATGACCTCAGCAGTATAATCCACCAGAACCCTGAATCGAAAGGCGCAACTCTTCCTATTGCACTGCCACCAAAATCGGCAACCAATATGTCCTTTTGACGATGCGAGTCCTTAAAACTTGTAGGCATTACTCCTTCTCCAAGAGTAAAGTTATCAATCCTTTTCTCCGGTTGGAGAGTTTTTAACAGATAATTCTTCACAAGCTCAGGTTCTGCAGGTTGCTTCATTAGGTAGGCTAAGCCGCTAAGAACAAAGTCTCTCACAAAAACCTTCAGATATGACCCTCGGGGAGGAAAGCTGCTCTTGGTGCTTTAGTTTGAGTAAGGACAGTAGGAATTACTTGCTGTTCCCGCTCTTCTGTTAGAGCTCTTTACTTTAGTCCCAAAGAAGATCTCCCCGGAGCGAGTGACTCTCGTTTTTCTGGAAATGGAAAGGTAGTTCAGTGAGCTATAAGGCTGAAAGCAGTACCAAGGAATCAGAGTAAAAAGCCCCTCCAGATGGTAAATATCAGATCTGGATTAGATCAATGAATAGATGAATGAATTGAGTTACTTTCTTTCTTCTACTCGTACTCGAGGAAATTATACTAGTGAAACGTTAGAGTGACGTGACTCTTTCATGGGAATTCCGGGAGCCTTTAGTTTAAGTTTAGGGGAATCTAGTTGGATCGAACGAAAAGCAGAAGTCAGAATGATGGGATTGAACTTGAACGAGCAAGGATTGGTTCGACAGTCTTTAGTACGCATCGCATTCAGCTTTGGCTCTAAGTGCTATAGGAATTTCCTTTTCAGAAGGATTGTTTGGAATCGAACTCTAAGGCTCAGGCAGGTACGGCATGATTGGGTTAGCTAGACTAATTGCGCCGAATAGAATAAGTTGTTCTAGTTGCATTGGTTCATGACTTAGTAGCTGGAGCTTCATATGGTTGACTTGATCTTTTATAACGTAATTAAACTTTCCGGAAGTAAAGCGGTGCATTTTACTTTTGAATCTGCCTTTGCTTTCGGGCATTCTTTGCTTTGTTTGGATCTTGCAAGTATAGGGCATGAAAGTAAGAAAGAAGGAAAGAACTGAATCCGCTTCTATTGGTCTACAAATCAGCTCTTTGCATCCCTGCAGGAAGAATATGCTGATCCTTCTCGGATAGAGCAGGTCACCCTTACTTCGAACTTCAGAATTGATTGGCATACCCTAAATATAGCTAAAAAAGAGCATCAAGTCAACCTTGGAATCAAAGTTGATACAAAAAGGATCCCAGTCTATGATAATAACAATGTTTGGGTAGACACAAAACCTAAGATAGACAAAGGGAGATCACTTTTATAAAAATAGATTTGAAGTCTCTTCAGCATGAGAATGCTTTGCTTAAAAAGATGATTCAAGATCCCAATAAAGA